TACGAAAACAAATAAGGGTTCAGAAGAAAGCGAGAATAAAAAAAGGATAGGTGCAGAGACTCAATGGAAGCTGTTCTAACAAGTGGGGTTGACTTCTTTACGTTATTACATTAACGTAATCCTTATATCAAAACTACAGAAAGGATAAACCTATATACATACGTATATGTACTGAAATCCTATCTCAAATGATTAATGACGACCCGAATCTTTATTTATTTATATTTCTATAAATAATAAATAAAAATCGAAAGAGTTGTTGTGAATCGATCCAAATTGAAGAAAGAATCGAATATTTATTAATAAAATTTATCGTACGAGAATAAAGATAGAGTCCCATTCCACACGTCAATACCGACAAGAATGAAATTTATAGGAAGAGGAAAATCCGTCGACTTTAGAAATCGTGAGGGTTCGAGTCCCTCTATCCCCAAAAAGGCCCGTTTGATTCCCCAATTATTTATCCGATCCGCTCTTTTCATTTCGTTAGCGGTTTAAAATTCGTTATGTTTTTCAATCATTCTACTCTTTTACAAATGGATCTGATTGTGGAAATTTTTTTTTTTCTTATTACAATATTTGTGATATATATGATACGCGTACAAATGAACATCTTTGAGGAAGGTATCCCCACTTCCAATTTGAATGATTAACAATACATATCATTTCTTGTACTGTATTAAAACTTATAAAGTTTTCTTTTTGAAGATCCAAGAAATTACAAGGTCTGGATAAAGCTTTGTAAGACTTTTTTTGTCTTTTTAATTGACATAAACTCAAGTTATCTATTAAAATAAGGACGATGCACGGATAATGGTCGGGATAGCTCAGCTGGTAGAGCAGAGGACTGAAAATCCTCGTGTCACCAGTTCAAATCTGGTTCCTGGCACATGATTTATTTGTATGAGTATCCGTTTTACAAATGAATTGATATGGGTCAACATACATATTCATTACTAGTCTATATCATAATAGATACTTATCTATCTAGGTGTCTGAGAATATACCCTTTCCAGAATTATAGAATAGATGCTAGAATTATAGAATAGATGAGTAAAGAGTATGTCTATAAAATCTGTAAAATAAAAAAAAATTAGATTTTACTTCCTTTTCTTTTTTATTTGTTCATACGGTGCCTCTTACCGTTCAAAAACAATGTTAATACTTTAGATATTTAATACTTCATACATATTAAAATAGAAAGGTTAAATTAATTGGTTGAAAGACTCAAAGGTATAGTCTCGCGGAGTTGAAAGGTGGGAATAACCAAGATTCATTTCAGATACAGTACAAATAAAATCCAAGCCCTCCTCTCATTTCGTTGTCTTTTCTTTTCATATTCTATTTCTTCATTTCCTCCTATGTGACTTTGTCGAACTCATTTAAGGTTTGTGCGTGGTACATAGTTCATGATGCGAAACTCTTTTGGGTCATCCTAATACTAATTGTATTTTTTTAATTGTCTTGTTTTTTTTTTTATTTATCCTTTTTATTTCTATTTTTTATTGTTTCTATTTTTATATATTATATATTTATTTATTTGAATAGAAACAATTTTTTTTTTTATTCTATTTATTTTGTATTATTTATTTGTATTTGATTTATATTTTATTTCGTTTTATTTAGCCCATTTAGAATAGAATGCGAATGAGACTTCCATTACGCTCTTTGGTCTATAAGAGAACGTACAAACATTATTTGAATACCTGGAGTTGTAGAAGTGAAAATTAGTTTCTTATTTTATTATTTATATTTAATTTTATTATTTATATTTAATGATTTAATGAGCATCCTGTATTTCATAAAAATTCGGGGCAATATAATCCTTACGTAAGGGCCATCCTATCCAACTTTCGGGCATTAAGATACGTTTCAGACGTGGATGATTATCATAAAAGATTCCCAACATATCATAAGATTCCCTTTCTTGAAAATCCGCACTTTTCCAAACCCAGAAAACAGACGGAATTCTAGGATTCCACCTTGGGGCAAATACTTTTATACATACCTCTTCTGGTTGATCTATACCATAAGCTATTCTCGTAAGATGATACACACTAGCTAACAGTCCGCCCGGTGCTACATCATAGGCACATTGGGAACGTAAATAATTGTAACCATATACATATAAAATGACAGCAATGGAATGCCAATCCCCAGGCTTTATTTGTAAAGTCTCTATTCCTTGGTAGTCGAAGCCCAAAGATCTATGAACTAACCCATGTTTGGCTAGCCAAGCAGACAAACGACCTTGCATCTTTTTTATCTCCCCCACATTTTGATTTGTATAAAACTTTTATTTGTCTCTATAAGTTAAGTATTTCACATTTACGATGAAATTTATGAAAATTATTGTTTGTTATTATGTAAAAAAATGTGAAAAAAAAAAAAAATCCTGCCTAATTCACTAATTCGGGGGAAGATACCGAACTCTTGTTGTATTTGAAAAATATTTCAAGAGGGATCTCCGAAGTCGATGTAGATGGTGGTTGATCGAGTA